TGCGTAGTAGGATGTATTTAGAGTTTTGACTAACGGGGCATGATTTTGTAAAAATTTTACAAGTACTAAAATATAAGTCATATTTTGAGAACTACTAGAATTGATCAGGACATAGGGTTTGGCAGTTAATAATTTATGTCTTTTTTTCAAGTTCTTAGTGTTTTTGGGGTTTGGCATTAAGAGGTGGGGGTTGGGGGGGTTTGGAGAGTTAAAATCTAGTATTAAAAAAAAATTATGTCTAACAAGCATGAATAATTAGCCTTGGGTGATTGGGTCTTGCGGACTAATGATTCTTCACCGTAGGTGCGTCTAGACTATGTGCTGTCCTTTCATGCCTTGACGGCTATGTTGATGAAAGTAGGCTAAAAATAAAAGATACCAAATGCATGACACCACAGTTATGTTGGTCATGGGCTGATTAGACCCGTTACCATCGAGATGTCTTATTTAAGGGGAACGTATGGGCGATAACGCATTTGATGGCCCTGAAGTAAGAACCAGATGTCTGATAAAGTTTCAGTTTAGCTACCCCCAAGTTTAATGGGCCCGGAGCGAGAAGAGGGGCATTGGTGGGCGGGTTGTTGGTTTCACGGAGGATGGTAGATTAATAGACCAAATGGGGAAGGGGATAGTCATATGGAAGAGAAGGGTTTATGACTGTATGGTGTATGTCAGATAACACAGATATGTCTTTAAAACATTGATTTAATGTATTATGATAATATTCATGTATGGGTGTATGTTATGTTGAGTATGGTTTTATGTGCTAGATCATTGATATAATTTACTTGCTTATATGCTTGGGGAATATAATTTAATGTACGATATACATAAATGTACTATTGTACTATGTAAATTTATGTACTCAAGAAGTAGTTTAATTAGAATACCAGCTTTGGGTGCTGGTGGTGGGGAGTTAATTCCTTCTTCTTGATGTCTTGAGAAGAGAAGATCTTCATTTCAGGTTTACAAGACCAGGGTAATGTTTATACTATCAAGACATGGATATAATTTTAGTATTTTGTCTTCAATAATTCCTGAGATTGGTATGAGGATTAAGATGATCGAGAAGTATGAGATGGAAGCTAATTGGCCAATAATAATGAATGGATGTTCTACTGGTTGGCCTCCAATTCAAGTTAAGATCAGTAGGTTTGCTACTAGGATTCAATACAAGATTTGTGTGATTGGGCGGAATATTAGGCTTCGTTGTTTTGAAGTGTGGAGAAAAGGTATTAGGGCTAAAATTAGAATAGATAAGATTAAGGCTAAGACTCCTCCTAGTTTGTTGGGGATTGAGCGTAAAATGGCGTAGGCGAATAGGAAATATCATTCGGGTTTAATATGTGGTGGGGTGTTTAGTGGGTTGGCTGGTATGTAATTGTCTGGGTCTCCTAGTATGTCTGGGAAGAACAATACTAGGGTTATGAGAAGTAGAAATATAATTAGGATACCTAGGATATCTTTGATTGTGTAGTAGGGGTGGAATGGAATTTTATCTGCGTCTGAGTTTAGTCCTGTTGGGTTGTTTGATCCTGTTTCATGGAGAAAGAGGAGGTGTACGATTGCTAGGGCTGCGATGATGAATGGCAAGATGAAGTGGAAGGCGAAGAATCGGGTTAGGGTAGCTTTGTCTACTGAGAAGCCCCCTCAAATCCATTCGACTAGGGTTGTTCCAATATATGGGATAGCTGATAGGAGGTTTGTAATAACTGTGGCTCCTCAGAATGATATTTGTCCTCATGGGAGTACATAGCCTATAAATGCTGTGGCTATTACTGCGAATAGTAGAAGTACTCCAATATTTCATGTTTCTATGAATGTGTAGGATCCGTAGTACATTCCTCGTCCGACATGAAGGAATAAGCAAATGAAAAATATTGAGGCTCCATTTGCGTGTATATATCGGATTAATCACCCGTAATTCACGTCTCGGCAGATATGAGTTACTGATGAGAAGGCTGTCATTGTGTCTGATGTATAGTGTATAGCTAAGAATAGGCCTGTAATGATTTGGACTATTAGACAGATTCCTAGGAGAGATCCGAAGTTTCATCATGATGAGATATTGGATGGGGTGGGTAAGTCAATGAATGAATGATTAATAATTTTAAATAATGGGTGTGTTTTCCGCATGTTTGTCATTAGATGTTTCTGTAGTTGAATTACAACGATGATTTTTCATGTCATTGGTCGCAGTTAAATGCTGTGTGGAAATAATGAATAATTATATTTTTATTTTGAGTTCATTATTTTTGGTTGGTTGCCTTGGGTTGGCATTAAAGCCTTCACCTATTTATGGAGGTTTGGGTTTAATCGTTAGCGGGTTTGTTGGTTGTTTAATGGTTTTAGGGTTTGGTGGGTCGTTTTTAGGTCTAATGGTTTTTTTAATTTATTTAGGGGGGATGTTGGTTGTGTTTGGGTACACGACTGCTATGGCTACTGAGGAGTACCCAGAGACTTGGGGATCTAATTGGTTAATTTTGGGTTTTCTGGTGTTAGGAGTAATTATAGAGGTAGTTGTAGTGTATGTGCTTAATTACTACGATGAAATCGGAGTAGTTAATCTTGATGCTTTGGGGGATTGATTGATATATGAGGTTGACGATGTTGGGGTTATGCTGGAAGGGGGGATTGGGGTAGCGGCGATATATAGCTGTGCTACTTGAATGATGGTGGTAGCTGGGTGATCTTTGTTTGCGGGTATCTTTATTATTATTGAGATTACTCGGGATTAATAGAGTATAGGATAATAATTAAGGTGATGTTAATTAGGAATGTTAAAAAGTATAATTTAATCAAGCCTTTTTGGTTGGTTGTTAGAGTGGTTATGTTTGTGTGGAGAGTTGAGGTAGATTTTGGAATGGTTTTTTCTAGTCAGATCAAGTCTAGGAGGGTCAGGGATGTCTTTAGGCTTAGGTTGAGAGATTTTATGGGTGTAATGCGGTGAATAATAGATGGGAAAAAACCTAGTAAAGTTGAGAAAGATGAGTATGGGTTTGCTTTACTTATTGATAGTTTTATGGTAAGGTTGTTTAGTTCTAGTGCAATAAGGAATCCTAATACTGAAATAATTAGGGCTGTGGTTTTTAAAAGTCATGGTATTGTAAGGATTGGGATGTTGGTCGGTGGGATGTTGTATGAGATGACAAATCCTGCAAAGATGCTTCCGAATGCTAGGCGTTTGATTGGGTTTATGAGGTCTGGATCATTCTCGTTAATGGAGATTAGGGGAGGAAAACGTGGTTTTGTTATTGTTACGAAATAAATGATTCGTATGCTGTATATAGCTGTTATAGAAGTGGCGATTAGTGTAATTAGTAGGGCTCAGGCGTTGGTGTTGCAGGTATTAATTGCTTCAATGATTAAGTCTTTTGAGTAGAATCCTGTTAGGAACGGTATTCCTGTGAGGGCTAAGCTTCCGATTACTAAGCATGATGAGGTGAATGGCATGGTTTTTGTGATATTTCCTATTTTTCGGATGTCTTGTTCGTCTGCTAGGCTATGGATAATTGAGCCAGAGCATATAAAGAGTATGGCTTTGAAGAATGCGTGGGTGCAGATATGTAGAAATGCTAGGTATGGTTGGTTTATCCCTAGTGTCACTATTATTAAGCCTAGTTGACTTGATGTGGAGAAAGCGACAATTTTTTTGATATCGTTTTGTGTGAGGGCACAAATAGCTGTAAATAATGTGGTTAGGGCTCCAAGGCAAAGTATAGTTGTTAAAATATAGTTGTTATTAGTTGTGAGTGGGTGAAATCGGACTAGAAGGAAGATTCCTGCAACTACTATTGTACTTGAGTGGAGTAGAGCTGAAACTGGTGTAGGGCCTTCTATTGCTGATGGTAGTCATGGGTGGAGACCAAATTGTGCTGATTTTCCTGTAGCTGCGATTAGTAGTCCTAGAAGTGGGAGCAGATTGTCGTTATTGTTGGAGAATATAATTTGTTGAAGTTCTCATGAGTTTATGTTTAGGGAAAATCAAACTATAGCTAAAATGAATCCGATATCTCCGATGCGGTTGTAGAGGATTGCTTGAAGGGCTGCAGTGTTTGCGTCTGTTCGTCCGTACCATCATCCAATCAGTAGAAAAGATATAATCCCCACTCCTTCTCAGCCGATGAAAAGTTGGAATATGTTGTTGGCTGAGGTGAGGATGAGTATAGTAATCAGGAATAGTGTAAGGTATTTAATGAATCGGTTGATGTTTGGGTCTGAGTGCATGTATCATGAAGAAAACTGTATGATTGATCATGTGACGAAAAGGGCTACGGATATAAATAGGATCGAGAAAAAGTCAATTTTGAAGCTCATTTTTAATTCTATCGAGTTTACAGTAATTCAGTGTCAGGTTGTAATTATATATTCTATATTATTGTGGAAGAATATTAATAGGGGTAAGAGGCTAATAAGGAACGAGAACTTGATTGATGTGGTGGTATACAGTGGGAAGTTGATATGCTTAATTAGGTTTGATATTGAGATTAGGATTGGGGACAGTAGCAGAATGAAAATTAATAAGATTGAGGATGTGAAAATGTTGATTACTTTTATTTGGATTTGCACCAAGGTTTTTGGTTCCTAAGACCAATGGATTACTATTATCCTATAAAAGTAAGAAAGCCATGTCTTTAAACATGGAAGCATGAATTAGCAGTTCTTGCAAGCTTCCTTGGTGAATAAGGAGGTTTATTTCCTGTTGTTAGATTCACAGTCTAATGTTTTTTGTAAACTATATTCACAAATTGTCAGGCCTGTAATGAGTTTAGGACTAATGGTTAGAAGAATAAGTGGGATTATGTGCAGGGCCATTAGTGTTAGTTCTCGTGTGTGTGAGGGTTGGAGGTTAATTATATGGTTGGTTAGTTTGCCACGTTGGGTGGTGATAATTATGTATATTGAGTACATACCTGTAATAATAATATTAATTCCTATGAGGATGATGGTAAAGTTAGATCAAGAGAATAATGATATAGTAATGTACAGTTCGCCTATTAGGTTGATTGAGGGGGGTAGGGCTAGATTAGCTAAACTTGCTATTAGTCATCATGTGGCTATGAGTGGGAAGACCATTTGAAGTCCACGGGCCATAATCATAGTACGACTGTGAATTCGTTCGTAGTTGGAATTAGCTAGGCAGAATAGGAGCGATGATGTGAGACCATGAGCAATTATTAGTATTGTTGCTCCTATAAAGCTTCATGGGGTTTGAATCATGATTGATGCAATAACAAGTGCTATATGGCTGACTGAGGAGTAGGCAATTAGTGATTTTAAATCTGTTTGGCGTAAGCAGATCGAGCTAGTTATAATTATTCCTCATAAGGATAGAAGGATGAAGGGGTACGCTATATATTTTGTTAGTGGGTCTAGAATAATGGAGATGCGAATTATTCCGTAGCTACCTAATTTTAGAAGAATCGCGGCTAGAATTATTGATCCGGCAATAGGAGCCTCAACATGGGCCTTAGGGAGTCACAAGTGGACTCCATATAGTGGTATTTTAATGAGAAATGCTATTATACATGCTAGCCATAGTAAGTTATTAGATCATGAGGTGTTTAGGGCGTGTGTTGTGAATGATAGAATTATGAGGTTTAGAGTTCCGATGTGGTTTTGGATAAGGATGAGGGCAATTAGTAGTGGAATAGAGCCGATTAGGGTGTAAAATAGGAAGTAAATTCCTGCATTTAAGCGTTCAGTTTGATTCCCTCATCGGGTAATGATAATAAGTGTTGGGATTAAGGTTGCTTCAAATAAAATATAGAATATAATTAGTTCAGTTGCTGAGAAAGTTATGATTAGGAGAGCTTGTAAACTGACTAGCATTGAGATGTAGAGCTTTTGTAGGACGTTATTATCTTTTTTTAGGTGGTTTTGACTAGCTATTAATATTAGTGGCAGTAATCAGGCTGTTAAGATAATTAATGGTGTGGATAGAGGATCTGAGGAAAATATGTTTGAGAAGTTTTTATAATTTTCGTCGGTTTGTCATAGGAGTGAGAGGCTGACTAGGCTAATTAAAAAACTGTATGAGGTTACGTTTGTTCAGGTTTTTTTGGGGTTAGATAATCAGGTTAGTGGTAGTAGCATTAGTGAGGGAAAAATAATTTTTAGCATTGTAGGAGGTTGAGGTTTTGGACGTAGTCTGTTCCGTACGTATTTGAAATTTTTACTAGTAAGGCTAGTCCTACAGCTGCTTCACAGGCTGCAAAGACTAGGATGGTAATAGGGATTGGTATAGAGCTTATGGAGTTGGAATTTAGGCAGGCTACTGAAGTTATAATAAATAAGGATAATATTATGCCTTCTAGACATAGTAATGTGGATATTAGGTGAGAGCGAAATATAAGTGTCCCTAGAAGTGATAGTGAGAAGGCTATGGTCAGGTTGAAGAAGGCAGATGGCATATTGGTAATTATGAGTATCATCATAATCTAATGAGTCGAAATCATTAATTTTTATTTAAACTAATTACCATTTATTCTGTCCACTCTAATCCCTTTTGTGTTCATTCGTATGCTAGGCCTAGGGATAGGATTGTGACTAGAATAAAGGCTATGGTTATTATAGTAGAGGTTTTAATTGTTTGGATTGCTCAGGGCAGTGGAAGGAGAAGTGCAATTTCTAGGTCAAATAGAAGGAATGTAATAGCTACTAAGAAAAATTTTATTGAGAATGGTAGTCGTGCGGAGCTTGTAGGGTCAAAACCGCATTCATATGGGTTTGCTTTTTCTGAATATAAATTTATTTGGGGAAGCCAGAATGCAACCAAAATTAGTGTTAGGGATAATAAAATATTAATGAAGATGATAATGTACAGGTTGATTACTCTCTTCTGGATTTCTCCAGAATCTACTAATTGGAAGTCAGTTATATTAGTTATACTAAGGGAGTATGATCCTCATCAATAAATGGAGACATATAGGAAAAGTCAGACTACGTCTACAAAATGTCAGTATCATGCTGCGGCTTCAAATCCAAAGTGATGTTTTGATGTAAAGTGAAATTTTAGTTGTCGTAGTAGGCAAACAATAAGGAATGTTGATCCGATAATTACATGTAGTCCATGGAATCCAGTGGCTATGAAGAATGTTGATCCATAAATACCGTCTGAAATGGAGAATGATGTTTCAAAGTATTCTGAAGCTTGTAGGATGGTGAAGTAAAGTCCTAGAATAATGGTAATTAGTAGGGCTTGATTTATATGGTTTCGCTTACCTTCTATTAGACTATGGTGAGCTCATGTGATTGAAACTCCTGATGCTAGAAGTACTGATGTATTGAGTAGTGGAACCTCTAGGGGGTTAAGTGGTGAAATTCCTGTTGGAGGTCAGCAACCTCCAAGATCATGTGTTGGTACGAGGCTAGAATGATAGAAAGCTCAGAAAAATCCTGCAAAAAAGAATACTTCTGAGACAATAAACAGGATCATACCATATCGAAGTCCTTTTTGTACGATAGGAGTGTGATGGCCTTGGTAGGTTCCTTCACGGATAACGTCTCGTCATCATTGATATATTGTGAGGATATTGGTGAGTAGGCCAAGGGTCAACAGTGTGATTGAACTATAGTGAAATCATATTACCAGACCTGATGTTAGAAGGAGGGCTGAAAATGCTCCGGTTAATGGTCATGGACTTGGGTTAACTATGTGATATGCATGAGTTTGGTGGGTCATTATGTATTGTCATGTAAGTATAGGCTTACTAAGAGGGTAAATACGTAGGCTTGAATTAATGCTACTGCAAATTCTAGGACTGTAAGAAGAAGTAAAATAATAAATGTAATGGTAGCTGTTGGCGGGCTAATGTTTATTAGTACTAGAGTAGCCCCTCCGATTAGGTGTATTAATAAGTGTCCTGCGGTGATGTTAGCTGTTAGTCGGACTGCTAATGCCATGGGTTGAATAAATAGGCTAATTGTTTCGATAATAATAAGTATTGGGATTAGTGAAATTGGGGTTCCTTGTGGAAGGAAGTGGGCAAGGGAGCTTTTTAGTTTATGTCGAAATCCTGTAATTACGGCCCCAGCTCATAGTGGGATGGCCATACTTAGGTTTATGGATAGTTGGGTAGTAGGTGTAAATGTATGTGGTAAAAGGCCTAGGAGATTTGTTGATCCAATAAATATAATTAGGGATACGATCATTAAAGTTCATGTCCGTCCTTTTGGTGTGTGAATTAGTATTATTTGTTTAATAATAAGTTTAATTAGTCAGTGTTGGAAAGAATGGAGTCGGTTGTTAATTAGGCGTTTTGAGGATGGAAATAGGATAGAAGGAAATATAATGATGGCTACGACGATTGGAAATCCTATTATTGTTGGGGTAATGAATGAGGCAAATAGATTTTCGTTCATTTTGATTCTCAAGGGGTTTTTACTTTTATGGTTGTTAGTAACTTTGGTGAAGGTGCCAGTGGGAATGTTTGTGATGAGACTTTTAGTTGAAACAAAATAAATAGGGTAATTATTGATGAAATAATTGTGATAAATCATGTTGATGTATCTAGTTGTGGCATATCACTATGGAGATTTAAAGGTCTCTATCTTTAACTTAAAAGGTTAACGCTCTTAGCTTCATAGTGAGTTTAAATTATTGAAGCAGATCAGTTTTCAAAATATTTTAGTGGAACCATTTCAAGGACAATGGGTATAAAGCTATGGTTAGATCCGCAAATTTCAGAGCATTGGCCGTAGAATAATCCTGGTCGGTTTGATGTTACTGTTGCTTGATTCAGTCGGCCTGGGATGGCGTCGGTTTTTAGTCCTAGTGAGGGCACAGCTCATGAATGGAGGACATCTTCGGATGAGATTAGCATACGGATTGGAAGTTCTATTGGTAGGACGACTCGGTTGTCAACTTCTAGTAGTCGTAGTTCGCCAGGTTTCAAGTCATTTGTTGGAATTATGTATGAGTCAAAGCATAGGTCCTCATAGTCAGTATACTCGTAGCTTCAGTATCACTGATGTCCTATGGTCTTCACGGTTAAGACGGGGTTATTAATTTCGTCTATCATATATAAAATGCGTAGAGAAGGGAGAGCAATTATAATAAGGATTACGGCTGGCAGAATGGTTCAAATGGTTTCAACTTCTTGTGCATCTATTGTGCTTGTATGTGTTAGTTTTGTTGTTAATATTAGTGAAATAATGTAGAGGACTAAGGAGCTAATTAGGAAGACAATTATTAATGTGTGGTCGTGGAAATTTGTTAGTTCTTCTATAATGGGGGATGTGGCGTCTTGTAAACCTAGTTGGAATGGGTAGGCCATGTAAGATATATAGATCTTTAGTCTATAATTTAACTTCGACAAAGTTATGTAATTGTTTTACTAATATCTTATTGAGAAAGACATATAGGATATGAGGTTGGCTTGAAACCAATTTAAGGGGGTTCGATTCCTTCCTTTCTTATTTTACTTTCACATAGGTTGGCTCTTCGAATGTGTGGTAGGGTGGAGGGCAGCCATGAAGTCATTCTAAATTTGTTGAGGCATATGATACTGATATTACTTCTCGTTTTGAAGCAAAGGCTTCTCAGATTATAAAGATTATAATGAGTACAGCTGTTAGTGAAATGAATGACCCTATCGAAGAGACAGTGTTTCATGTGGTGTAAGCGTCTGGGTAGTCTGAGTAGCGTCGTGGTATACCTGAAAGACCTAGGAAATGTTGAGGGAAGAATGTTATGTTTACTCCTACGAATATGATGGCGAAGTGGGCTTTTGCTCATGTATCATCTAGGGTGTAGCCTGAAAATAGTGGGAATCAGTGAACAAATCCTGCTATGATAGCAAATACTGCTCCTATAGATAAAACATAATGGAAATGGGCTACTACATAGTATGTGTCGTGGAGCACAATGTCAAGGGAAGAATTAGATAGGACAATTCCGGTAAGACCACCGACTGTAAATAAGAAAATAAAGCCTAAGGCTCATAGCATAGCTGGGGATCATTTAATATTGCCTCCGTGCAGGGTTGCAAGTCAGCTAAATACTTTAACACCGGTAGGAATTGCGATAATTATAGTGGCTGATGTAAAGTAAGCTCGTGTGTCTACGTCCAGTCCTACTGTGAATATGTGATGGGCTCATACAATAAAGCCTAGGAAGCCAATGGACATTATTGCCCATACTATTCCTATGTAGCCGAAGGGTTCTTTTTTTCCAGAATAGTAGGTAACTACGTGTGAAATAATTCCGAATCCTGGAAGAATAAGAATATAAACTTCTGGGTGGCCGAAAAATCAGAATAGATGTTGGTAGAGAATTGGGTCCCCTCCTCCAGCGGGATCAAAGAAAGTTGTGTTAAGGTTGCGGTCTGTTAACAGTATAGTAATGCCTGCGGCTAGTACTGGTAGTGATAGTAGGAGTAGTACAGCTGTAATAAGTACGGATCATACAAAGAGTGGGGTTTGATACTGTGTTATGGCTGGGGGTTTTATATTGATAATGGTGGTAATAAAATTAATAGCACCTAAAATAGACGAAACTCCAGCTAGATGAAGGGAGAAAATTGTTAGGTCTACTGATGCTCCTGCATGGGCTAGATTTCCGGCTAGAGGAGGGTAGACTGTTCATCCTGTTCCTGCTCCTGCTTCAACTATTGATGATGCTAGGAGAAGAAGGAATGATGGGGGTAGAAGTCAGAAACTTATATTATTTATTCGTGGGAATGCCATGTCTGGGGCTCCAATTATTAGTGGGACAAGTCAGTTTCCAAAGCCTCCAATTATTATTGGTATAACTATAAAGAAAATTATAACAAATGCATGGGCAGTTACGATAACATTATAAATTTGGTCATCTCCTAAGAGTGCACCTGGTTGACCTAATTCTGCTCGAATTAAAATACTTAGGGCAGTACCTACTATTCCTGCTCAGGCTCCGAATAGTAAATACAGGGTTCCGATATCTTTATGATTGGTTGAGAATAATCAGCGATTAATGAACATAGGTAAAATGGCTGAGTAAGCATTAGACTGTAAATCTAAACACAGGGGTTTAAATCCTCTTTTTACCAGAGGTCTTAAGGTGATATTCATGTCGAATTGCAAATTCGAAGGTGTAGAGAAATCCTCTACTAAGACTTCTACCGCCATTTTCTTTTTTTGGCGGTAGAAGTAGATTGAAGCCAGTAATAGGGTATTTAGCTGTTAACTAAAATTTCGTAGGTTTAATTCCTGCCAATCTAGTTGAGGTCTTAGCTTAATTAAAGCAATTGATTTGCATTCAATAGATGTAGGATAGAGTCTTACAGTCCTTATCAGAAGTTAAACTTGCGTGTTTTCTTAGGGCTTTGAAGGCCCGTGGACTATAATATCCTAAACTTCTAGGTAATTAGTTGGGGGGCCAGGGGTAGGGTTATTGTACTTATAACAGCCAGGGTAGAAAATATTAGGTTAGGTTTAGTTTTTGTTTGGTGAGTTATCATTTTTGAGTTATTGTTGGTTGGAAATATTGTTAGTGAAGTAGAATAAATTAGGCGAGTATAGAAGAATAGGTTTAGTAGGGCTATCATTGCTATGAGTGTTGCTATAATTAGGCAATTATTTTTTATAAGCTCCGTAATGATAATTCATTTAGGTAAAAATCCTGTCAGTGGCGGGAGGCCTCCTAGGGATAATAGTATTAGTGAAATTATGGTTAGTATTGCTGGGGTTTTATTTCATAGAAGTGAGATCGAGTTAATGGTTATAGAGTTGTTTAGTATAAGTGCTATAAATATAGGGATTGTGAGAATAATATAGATTATAAGGTTGAGTAGTGTAAGAGATGGGTTATAAGGAAGAATTGCTAGTATTCATCCTATATGGGCAATTGATGAGTAGGCTATAATTTTTCGTATTTGTGTTTGATTAAGTCCTCCTCATGCTCCTATGAAGATTGAAGTAATTGCTAGTATTAAAATGATAGTGGGATTAAGTAGTGGATAAATTTGGATTAAGATTGATAGGGGGGCAATTTTTTGTCATGTGAGAAGGATAAGTCCTATATGTAGCGGGATTCCTTGAGTTACTTCTGGTAGTCAGAAGTGGAAGGGGGCGAGGCCTAATTTCATGGATAGGGCCATTAATGTTATGTTGAGGATAAGGCCGTTTGTTTGTTGTTGAAATACCCATGTTCCTAATTGTTTATAATTGAGTACAATGGCCAGGAGAATAATTATTGAGGCTGTTGCTTGGGTGACAAAATATTTTGTTGCTGCTTCAGTTGATCGTGGGTTTTTTTTATTAATTAGTATAGGGATAATTGCTAATAGGCTAAATTCTAGGCCTACTCATATTAGCATGAGGTTGGTGCTAGATATTGTAATTACAGGGCCTAGGAAAATTGTTAAGTAGATGATAGCAAGGGTTATAGGATTTATTAGTACGGGAAGGATTTAAACCAACGTTTTCGGGGTATGGGCCCGATAGCTTAATTAGCTGACCTTACTATAGGATGAGGTGTTTAGGTAGCACGAAGAATTTTGAATTCTTAAGTGTAGGTTCAATTCCTATTGTCCTAGAAATAAGAGGGTTTAAACCTCTATTATTTACTCTATCAAAGTAACTCTTTTGTCAGACATATTTCTATATGTATGGAGGCGTCCCCGCTGTAAAAATTGGTAAGGAAATGTGTCATATACATAATGCTAGTGTTAGGGGTAAAAAGTTTTTTCATAGGAGATGTATTAGTTGGTCGTAGCGAAAACGGGGGTAGGATGCTCGAATTCATAGGAATGTTGATGATAGTAGTAAAGCTTCTGTTATGAAGTTAGTTGAGTATAGTTCTGGTAGGTTAATATAATATAGGGGTCCTAGGAAGATAATGGTTGTTAGGGCATTTATTAGAATAATGTTAGTATATTCTGCTATGAAGAACAATGCAAATGGACCGGCTGCGTATTCTACATTAAATCCTGATACTAATTCAGATTCCCCTTCTGTTAGGTCGAAGGGTGCTCGGTTTGTTTCTGCTAGAGTGGAGATAAATCATATTATGGCTATGGGTCAGGCCGGCAGTACTAGTCATATGTGTTCTTGGGTTGTAATAAGTGTTTGTAAGGAGTAGGACCCACTTATTAACAGCACTGATAAGAGGATAATGGCTATGGTTACTTCGTATGAAATTGTTTGGGCTACAGCTCGTAGAGCTCCGAATAGTGAGTATTTGGAGTTTGAGGCTCATCCGGATCATAGAATGGAGTAAACTGATAGGCTGGATGTTGCTAGAATAAATAAAATCCCTAGGTTTAAATTAATTAATGGGTAAGGTATTGGTAGAGGAACTCATAGGCTTAATGCTAGTGTGAGTGATAGAGTTGGTGCGATGATAAACAAAGATATAGAGGTTGTTAAGGGGCGTATTGGTTCTTTAATAAATAGTTTTATGGCGTCCGCAAATGGTTGTAGAATACCGTATGGGCCTACGACGTTAGGGCCTTTTCGTAGTTGTATGTACCCTAAGATTTTGCGTTCTACTAGTGTTAGGTAAGCCATAGCGATTAGGATAGGTAGGAGGAGTGTTAAAATGTTGATAAAGAACACTATTAGGGAGAGGATTTGAACCTCTGGGAACAAGGTTTTAAGTCTTACGCAATTTCCTGGCTCTGCCACCCTAATAACCTTCTCTAGGTTAGAGGATGTACATACATATTTTATTAAGATTTTATTCGTAAATTAAGTTGAGAGCGCTTATTTGTAAGGTGGCTCTATTTCTCTTGTCCTTTCGTACTGGGAGAAATTGTAAATAGATAGAAACCGACCTGGATTGCTCCGGTCTGAACTCAGATCACGTAGGACTTTAATCGTTGAACAAACGAACCATTAATAGCTTCTACACCATTGGGATGTCCTGATCCAACATCGAGGTCGTAAACCCTGATTGTCGATATGAACTCTTAAATAGGATTGCGCTGTTATCCCTAGGGTAACTTGGTCCGTTGATCAAAATGTATTGGGTCAATAAGATATGTTGATTTTACTTTGACTTGTAGGTCTAGGTTATAATCATTCGGAGGATTTTTTATTCTCCGAGGTCACCCCAACCGAAATTTCAGACTTACACTATAGTTTTTGGGCCATTAGGTTTATAAAATGAATAGATAAGTCGTGTAATTTAAGCTCCATAGGGTCTTCTCGTCTTATTATTGTATTTCAGCCTCTTCACTGAAAGGTCAATTTCACTGATTAAAGATAAGAGACAGTTGAACCCTCGTTTAGCCATTCATGCTAGTCCCTAATTAAGGAACAAGTGATTATGCTACCTTTGCACGGTCAGGATACCGCGGCCGTTAAACTTTAGTCACTGGGCAGGCAGTGCCTCTAATACTTGTTATGCTAGAGGTGATGTTTTTGGTAAACAGGCGGGGTTCTTGTTTGCCGAGTTCCTTTTATCTTTTTAGATCTTTCCTTAAGGCATTCCGGTGTTGGGTTAACAGAGTAGTTATAGGTAAATTGTTTATATTATAAGTATTGCCTATAGTTTGATTAACTAACAATGGTTATCCGAGTTGTTATATGCGTATGCCTGGAGAATTAGAATTCTTGTTACTCATACTAACAGTGTTGCATCTATAAAATTATAGATTAACCCAATTTTAAGTTTAGGAAGTTGATGTAAATTGTGAGATTAGTTAAAATTTTATGTTGAGCTTGAACGCTTTCTTTGTTGGTGGCTGCTTTTAGGCCTACAATGGTTAAAGGTTGATTTATTAATTATTCACTATTAAAGGTTTTTTCCGTTCCAAAAGAGCTGTCCCTCTTTTGGCTATAATTTAAACTTACTTTTTGATTTTATTGTTTTTTTAGCAAGTTTAAAGTTGAACTTAAATTCATTTTTTGGGTAACCAGCTATCACCAAGCTCGTTAGGCTTTTCACCTCTACCTAAAAATCTTCTCACTATTTTGCCACATAGACGAGTTGATTCATTAAATTGTTTTTAGGTAGCTCGTTTGGTTTCGGGGTTTCTAGCTGTAATTCTTTTAGTTAGAAGTTTTCTAGTTAATTCATTATGCAAAAGGTACAAGGTTTAATCTTTGCTTATTTTTACTTTTAATTGATCTTTCATCTTTCCCTTACGGTACTAGTTCTATAGCTCCTAGATGTACGAATTTCTTTCTCCAATACTTTTAGTGGGTTAAATGTTTTGATTTATGAAATGATGTAATTATATTTGTGAAGGCTAGGGCTAGGATTAGTTCAGAGTGTCCATTAGTCATGAATTCTTCTGGGTGTAGGCCAGATGCTTTAATATTAAGCTACACTATGATTATTCCAAGCACACTTTCCAGTATGCTTACCTTGTTACGACTTATCTCCTCTCATAAATGGGTTGTCTAGGAATTAATTATGTTAAGTTTGATTTAATTTGAGGAGGGTGACGGGCGGTGTGTGCGTACTTCATTGCTCAATTCAATTAAGCTCTCTATTCTTAATTTACTACTAAATCCTCCTTAATCCTTTAGTTTCATAAAGGGCATAGTAATGTTCTTTTAAAAGAAAATGTAGCCCATTTCTTCCCATTTCATTGGCTACACCTTGACCTAACGTTTTTATGTTTGATTCTTTTGCTTACTTTAATACCTTTTTAGGGTTTGCTGAAGATGGCGGTATATAGGCTGAATTAGCAAGAGATGGTGAGGTAGAGCGGGGTTTATCGATTATAGAACAGGCTCCTCTAGACGGATATAAAGTACCGCCAAGTCCTTTGAGTTTTAAGCTATGGCTAGTAGTTCTCTGGCAAATAGTTTTGTTAAATTTAATTATTTAGGTTTATGGCTAAGCATAGTGGGGTATCTAATCCCAGTTTGGGTCTTAGCTGTCGTGTATTATAAATGATTAGAATTACTTTCGTTATTGAGTTTAGGTCCTAACAATGAATTTTCACATATAAGTTGGATTTTAATTCTATTTATTTATTTATAGTTGACACATTTTACGCCGAAAATAATTAGTTTGGGTTAATCGTATGACCGCGGTGGCTGGCACGAAATTTACCAACCCTAAGAGGTATAACTTAGTCAAACTTTCGTTTATTGCTTAATATTTATCACTGCTGAGTCCCGTGGGGGTGTGGCTAGGCAAGGTGTCTTAAGCTATTTTAATGTGCTTGATACCCTCTCCTTAAAGTTTATGTAAATGTTTAAGGGATTTTACACCGGTTTATGGAGGTTTGCATGTGTAATTTTACCTCTAACTAATTATAAGGCCAGGACCAAACCTTTGTGTTTATGGGATAAGTTATCCATCTAAGCATTTTCAGTGCTTTGCTTTGTTATTAAGCTACATTAAC